ATTGTCGAAACAAAAATATGAGATGCGTCGATCTAATCTAATAGATATATCTAAATCTTATTCTATAAATAGATATTAATCCTCCTCTGGAATAAAAAAAAGATAGCGAAAAGGGGTTTTTGCTGTGATTTCGAATCCACCCCTTCCCTTACTTCATAGAGAAGGCAGGGTATAGCAAATTGATTTTTATGGGATATCTAGGAATACAAAAATGGAATCGGAAATATCGACAAATTGGTGCGCAGTCCAAAGAAATGAAAGAAAAGGGGGTCAGCCGTTCCAATTTCATCTCGATCTAATTTGATTATCAGAATAGCGGATATAGTCCTGATTCAATAGGTCAGGTCTGCTTACTTTTCCCTTTTTATTTGTTTCTTTAGAATCTTTCCAATGGACTAGGTTGAAATAATTGAAAAAAAAATAGGTATATTGAGTGATTCAATAGACGACTTCTCTTTATACTTATATTACTATTATACTTCAAAAAATGTTCAGTCTAATGAATAAATGTTCAACTACTCGAACGTATATTACTTCTATTATACAGTTGTTTCCTTTTTTCTTTAAAAAAAGTAAGAAGCAAATCCATTCTATGTTCAAATATGGATTCGGGTTTTATGAAAAAAAGTAAAAAGCCCCTTATCGGATTTGAACCGATGACTTACGCCTTACCATGGCGTTACTCTACCACTGAGTTAAAGGGGCCCTTTAACTAACAGAATTCCCGAATGAGTCACTATGCGGATAAGCTATCTCCCTATATTACATAATATAATAAGTTATTATAGACTATACTATAGAATCAAGTAAATTCATAGCGACTAATGATTTGTTGATCTTTTTAAACTATCACTTCAATGAACCAAGCCGACCCTCGTTTTTCTTTTCTTAAATTGATGATACCTATCAGAATAAAAAGAACTTGATATATATACCTACCGGTTCGACATAGATCCAAGATATTTCATTAACTTATGTGCTGGAGAAGTGCGATTTGTACCCTTAATTAATAAAAAAACAAAATTTCCGAAATTTGATGGATCGCGGATTTTGCTTTTCTGGTTTATTACGAAGGCACTTTTCTTTTCAAAATCAAAACGAATGAATCAATAAAGTTGAAGAAGGGGAGTTGAAAGTTGTATTTTGATTTTGGGGTGTGGTGTATAAACCATTCCACAAACCTTCCCCCTCCTATTTAGTTCTATTAGTTCTAGTTATAAGAAACTAGATATTTAATCAAAACTATTTCTTTTGATTTCATATTGAATTTCGATTTTGTATTCATTTTGACGTTTTGAAATTCGAATATATTCTAATAACTAATCAAAAGAAATATATAATATGTATAATGAGAATGGCTTTCTATGTCGAATCAAATGGAATGTCGGTTAGAATTAAGGATTCATAAATAGGAATGACGAACCAAAGAACTCTACGGAATAGTGCAGGCCAGAAGGATCCCTTGGAACGAATCATATTCTTACATTCGATTGACTCTATTGACAATTTTGAAAAACTGTTGATACTATGCTTATAGTATGATGGCGGTCTGACACGTATGCCCCCATCGTCTAGCGGTTCAGGACATCTCTCTTTCAAGGAGGCAGCGGGGATTCGACTTCCCCTGGGGGTAGGGTACTATAAAAGGAAGTTGAGCGTGCATCATCAATAAGCCTAACATTGAAAATGGAATTGGTTTTTCCTGGGTCGATGCCCGAGCGGTTAATGGGGACGGACTGTAAATTCGTTGGCAATATGTCTACGCTGGTTCAAATCCAGCTCGGCCCAAGAATTCGCTCAAAGACCGTGAGATGCAAATTTTTGTCTTCTCGAACTATGATATGTGGGAATAAAAGAATTCCATTTTTCTATATATCTACCTGCTCGAATTATTTGGAACAAAAAATTCGGATCTAGATAACTAGATAATATAATGATCGAGATTCATATCATTATCTGTAAATATAAAGAAAGTCTAAGGAAACGAAAAAAGAAATCTTTTTTATCGAAAGATTGATTATCAATCGAGTTTCAATTAGGGAAAGGATCACTAGTCATGTAATTTGTGTCGCTATTATTCAAAAGAACGTGCAGAGCCATGCCGATATCACTATATAACCCGTGTTTCTGTTACAACACGAAAAAAAATAGGTTTGAATTCAATCCTAAAAGTATTGATGCGGTATACCAAATTTCCTGGGATTGTAGTTCAATTGGTCAGAGCACCGCCCTGTCAAGGCGGAAGCTGCGGGTTCGAGCCCCGTCAGTCCCGACGGATCAAATAAACACATCAACTCATTTATTCATTTGCATTTTATGGCAAAAGAGGTACAACGAAATGAATAGAATTTCAGTCATTCAACCTTATGGATTTTTTTCTTTTTTCGTTATTTCTCATCAAACCCAAACAAATAGATCAATTTTCGGTACTTCAACTAGTACCGATTGGTGGGAAGAAAGATATAATTTTCTTAGTCCAATTAGTGGTAACATCATATTCCGGATTCAAAGGGATAGCGTACTGCGTCTGGTCTTTTCATTTATTGCTTCTATTTAATGGGATAGATAGAGTCTCAGACGTTTTTCGGGAGCACATACACAACTAGAATTCTTGTCTTGTACACTACAAAATGGAACCGGAATTTGGCTTTTTCACATTTTTCTTTTTCTTGTAAGAAAATTATATCATAAAAAAAGGAGTTTCGAGTTTAACCCCCTCCCCCCTTTCATTTGACTTCTATTGTTGTTATTTTTTATGGGGTCAATGCAATGTAAGTGGAAAACGGTCAGATGATATTTCATTCGTTGATTGTCCAAAGAAGACGGCAGGTTGGAGAAAGAATGGAAAAGAATAATAAATAAAAAGATTTCTTGATTCGATTACGCATTCTATTTTTGATTGAGTATGGATAAAGGATCTTCCTATGTTATACTATTCAATTCGCGACGACGAAGTGATTTGATAGCCCAGATATTGTTATTCATAATATTGATGCGATTCAATATCATCAAGATGTAATTCATCCCGTTGAATTTACAGTCTAAATTTTTATTATCTCTATGGGATTAAATCCCGAGTTATTGCGAAGTAAAAACCAATCAGATTATGGAAGTAAATATTCTCGCTTTTATTGCTACTGCACTCTTCATTCTAGTTCCTACAGCTTTTTTACTTATCATATATGTAAAAACGGTCAGCCAAAACAATTAATTTGAATGAAACTTGACTTCTTAGGTCTTTCTCAATGAGAATTATTTAATAAAGAAACAAAGGATTCAAATTTTGTTTCTTTAATCTTCAATTAAATATGCAGGCTAGAATCAACAGTCTTCTGTGAGATTTTTGATAATATGGTAGAAAGATTGATATATTTCTTTCTACCATACTATCCTATTAGAAAAGAAGTAAAAAGTATCTGGGCAGCGCGGGCGCGCCCATTTAAGAAAAAAAAGCCAGTAATCTTGAATCTTTTTTTAGCATTCCACCGCAATTACATTAATAGGACTTCTAAAGTCCACTTCTTCCCCATACTACGAGTGAAAGGGAAAAAGTAAAGACTACCATTAAAGCAGCCCAAGCGAGACTTACTATATCCATGTGAATTATGTCCCCTATCTCTATGAATATGAAGGAATTCTTCCATTCTTGTTCACTAATAATAGTGAAATCCGGGGTGTATAGTCAAAAGGGGATTCTTACCCCAAACTCTTTTTTTAATGACCCAATCCAATAAATGCACTTAGACTACATTTTGATACAAATTTTCTTATCATTATGATTTCGAGTAGGATTGGGAAAGGTTAAGCACAAGCAAAATATGCAATGACCCCCGTGGCCGGGGGAGTCTTATTAATATAGGATGTAGGAATAAAAAGACCTATTCTTTGGTTACCCTCCATAATTCATTCATAAAAAAACGGAATGGAATAACAACTAGATTCTCTAATTATATAACCAAGGTAGATCATTATCTATCACACATATACCTATATTCTTTCTTTTCACATTTGATCTTTTTCTGTAAAAAAATGGAGAGACAGTCGATTAGAATCTTGGCCGGGGGTTACTGAACAGAAGTTTTTTTGGCACTTTTTTTTTATATTGAATTATACAATCAAATATTGGTCGAATATCTGATCAAAGACAGTCGTGACTTTGTAGACTCAAGTAATTTCTCCACAATGACTAATAGTTAGACTCCCTTTTGGTTATCCAATCGAAGTTCTAATTAAAGGCTCGGTCCGTAACTATTCCATTAGTTGTGTGCGGGTTATCAAGACTTCTCGACTCCTTTGATAATACGAAAATACTTTTTTGAATTCTAGACAAAAAAAGTTACAGATCTTTGGAGAACCTCCATATGCTTTGAATCAAGCGCGTAGCAGCCGCCGCCCCCCTGTTAGGGAATATTTCGGTTAGTTATATCAATAAAAAAAAATAAGGGCTTTTTGGTCTTTTGTTGATCAGGCGACACCCGGATTTGAACCGGGGAAAAAAGGATTTGCAGTCCTCCGCCTTACCGCTCGGCCATGTCGCCAAATACGAAATACCTAAAAACTTCCTCTATCCTTTCGATTGAAACGGACATTTTTGGCTTTCCGTCACAAAATAATTCATTCAAAATTTGAACCATTAACTATTGACTTGTGACTTGACTGCGAATTCATGAATGATTCTTAGATTTAGATCTCAAATTATGTTTCCCTAATGACATAAGAAAGTCAAAATAATAACTAACCAATTTTTCTTGATTCTTTTCAATAATAAAATCTTTCTTAATTTCCACTTTTATCAATTTCGATTATATAATAAAAAGTTTATATATGTAAAGCAAACACCGTAACCAGAACAGAACTTAACCAGATATATAATTGGCTATTAAAAAAATAGAATATATGATGCACACAGCGAATTATCAGAAAATATCGTACTTCCATTTTTCATTGAATCGATTAACGAAAAAAAGTCTAAATTTGGATCGAACACCGCCCCCGCTGCC